TTAATGATCAATAGGTTTGGATAAATAATTTAGGAAAGATATTCTCATACTGACACAATATAAGGACAAGTATATGCGAAATCTATCCCTTTTTAGTTAAAAGTTTTCTTCGAATCCAACCTTTCCCTTTAAGGAATTAAATTGGTTAGCATAATATAATATCTAATAAATAGAAAATCGAATAGTGGATAATCTGTTATGAGAGAAAGAAAACATTCTTTGAAGAATCAAGATTCGTAATCAATCCTTGCCTTGTTTGTTGGATTAGGTCTAACTTTCTTGACTAAACTGCAAGCGTGGAACTTTACGAGATGAAATAGGGAAAGACAGAAGATAGAACTTAAAAGGATAATTGAAGTGACTCGTCTTCGAATCAACTTTGGTTGGGGTTCGAAAAAGGAATAAAAATAAAGTAAATTCAAGGAAGAGCTTTCCTTTTTTTAAGGGGCCCCTTGCTCGGGGGGTCGTGGAATGCTTTTCTTCTCCTCTTATTCCATATGGAATACAATCAGTTAAAATAAGAAGGAATAGGGGAATATTCGACTGTTTCAATTCTTTATTTATCTTATATTCCAAAATTCTCCCGAAAATCCAATTTAATTTTTCAATGGGGTTAGATGATCTAGTTCTTAATATTATTACTTTAAAGAACTGACAGATTCCACAACAAATCTCTTGATTCGGAATTAGAGACTCATGTCCCATCTGATGAATCGATTTTCTTTTACACTTCTGTATCTCACTCTATCTTGTTTTTTAGTATTATCTAAAATAACCGATGAATTATGAATTTTCCATAACTTAGGTAAGTGCTTTACCAACATATGTAGTGTAGTAAAAAAATAAATGGAATTTAACCCTTTCATGCTTACTATAACTAGTTATTTCGGTTTTCTACTGGCTGCTTTAACTATAACCCCAGCTCTATTTATTGGCTTGAACAAGATACGTCTTATTTGAAATGAATTGAATGAATAAGTCAGAAAATAAAAATCTTTCTTTTGGATTCCTGGTATTCTACGACTCTTTTCCACACTAATTATCAATTCTTTTCTTGGTCATTGAGATTCGTGGATAATTTAGACTACTATTTAGGGATAGATCGTACCTCTTTTTTTTTATCCCCTCGAACAAATCGAAATGATTGAAGTTTTTCTATTTGGAATCGTCTTAGGCCTAATTCCTATTACTTTAGCGGGATTATTCGTGACTGCGTATTTGCAATACAGACGTGGGGATCAGTTGGATCTTTGATTGAGTAATATTTCTTTTTTGATTGACCTCCTCCAGACCAGAGAGGAGGTCAAATTGGAGTTGCAATTCAACTTTGTTTTGTTAAGTTATTTTACTCTGCTTCGACATAAGATAGATGGAATCACGCTCTGTAGGATTTGAACCTACGACATCGGGTTTTGGAGACCCGCGTTCTACCGAACTGAACTAAGAGCGCTTTCATTCAAAAAGAAAACCCTTTTCTACTCCTAACGTGTCTCACGTACGTATAGTATCCACAAATTAAAGTTATACCCACTTTAATTGATCTCCTCGCTACTGCCCATAAAGAAGAAAGAAGTAATAGGTAGGGATGACAGGATTTGAACCTGTGACATTTTGTACCCAAAACAAACGCGCTACCAAGCTGCGCTACATCCCTTTTCCAAATTGTTGTATAATGGCATTGTACACAATTCCTGTCTTGTTTTCCACATCGTAATTTTCTTCTCTTTCTCTATCTATATAGAACCTTCTTGTCATTTCTTCTTTTTGGTCTCATATAATCAAGGAATGGTATACATCTAAAATCCTATCTAATTTCACCTATAAAAGAAAGATTACTATTCCTTGGTAATGTATAGGAAGAAGGGGTCATCTTTTTCTTTTTTAGGGGTAGGAAAATCTCGTCTATACCGTTCATTCGTTCATTCTATATATAGAATATTGATTTTGTTTTTTTAGTTAGGAATTTCGCCTAAACAAAAGAAATACAAATGATCTTGGGCAAGAGTATCTGATCATATATGTATTCCAATAAGGAAGGAGGATTTTCAATGCGGGATATAAAAACATATCTCTCTGTAGCGCCCGTGCTAAGTACTCTATGGTTTGGGGCTTTAGCAGGTTTATTGATAGAAATTAATCGTTTATTCCCAGATGCTTTGTCATTCCCTTTTTTTTAATTCTAGTTATTGCTATGCGAGGAATTCTTCGTGACATGACGCAAATTTTCCCTTTTTCATTCAATCCTTTTTTTTTTAGTATAGGAAGGAAAAAGAAAGAAAAGATGGATTGGGTTGAACCTCAGAGTCATGAAAAATTCGGCAAATCCCATTTTGGAAAACAGAAATTCAATCAAAAGCGGTATCCAAGCTAAGTCAGGCCTCAGAAATCAGAGCATAGAAAGAGGCTGGGCTGGCTACTTAAATGAAAGGATTTCGAAGCAAAATCCTTGCTAATTCGACAAGGATTGTATTCTTTAATTATTTCTCTATTTTTTATTACTTAATTTAAGAATTTTCAAAATTTTTTATTCGAATGGATTTTATTCTTCTTCTTGGGATTCAAAATAGAAGAATAACAGAATAAGTAGAAGAATTAAGTTAAGTCAATCCAAAAAAGAAAGGAGGTTCATGGCCAAGGGGAAAGGTGTTAGAATCAGAGTTATTTTGGAATGTATCAGTTGTGTTCGAAAAGGTGCCAATGAGGAATCGACGGGGATTTCTAGATATAGTACTCAAAAGAATCGCCACAATACACCCGGACAATTAGAATTAAAAAAATTTTGTCGTTATTGTCGCAAGCATACGACTCATGACGAAATAAAAAAATAGGAGCATCGTGTGTTCGATCTTTCCAAAGAACATATTTAATATATAGAACATAGATAGAATACAAAATACAAATCAATTCATTTGATTTCAGGTAGATATTATTTCATATGTATAGAGGGTATTCATATACTATATATGAATCAAATAATAATATGAATCAAATAATATATGGACCAAAGAAAGACTACTTCTTCTGGATCCAAAATTAATAAAATAAAGAAATCCATTTTTTTTTTTCAAATTTTAAAATAAAGAATAAATCATGTATACATCTAAACAACCTTTTCATAAATCTAAGCAAACTTTTCATAAATCCAAGCAAACTTTTCATAAATCCAAGCAAACTTTTCGTAAATCCAAGCAAACTTTTCGTAAATCCAAACAACCTTTTCGTAGGCGTCCTCGGATTGGCCCGGGGGATCGAATTGATTATAGAAACATGAGTTTAATTAATCGATTTATTAGTGAACAAGGAAAAATATTATCGAGACGAATAAATAGATTAACCTTGAAACAACAACGATTAATTACTCTTGCTATAAAACAGGCTCGTATTTTATCTTTCTTACCATTTCGTAACTATGAGAATGAGAAGCAATTTCAAGCCCAGTCAATTTCAATAATTACTGGTCCTAGACCCAGAAAGAATAGACATATTCCTCAATTAACGCAAAAGTTCAATTCCAATCGAAACTTAAGAAACTCCAACCAGAATTTAAGAAACAACAATCGGAACTTAAGTTCCGATTGTTGATGTTTTATTCGAAAGGGCCAGACCTATATAAAGAAAGTAATCCAGTTTTGATTCTTGTGTTTGTTATAAGAAAGAAAAATGGGGAAGAATAAATAGTTTTTTTATTTATTGCAACATGCTCGTTGATTCCTACCACTTAATCTTAATTTATTGTATCTTCCCGGAGTTCCCTCTCCGGGAATTCGGTTTTAATTATTCCTGTATATTACTTTTTTATCCATTTAATTGAGGATCTTTATTTTATTGGAAATCGTGTAAAGATTATTTGGATTTGATACAGCTACTTGTGCAAGCATTTTACGATTAAGAATCAATTCCTTCTTGTACAGATTGTGTATTAATTTACTATAACTATCGAATACTTTATATATCCGCGTTGCTGCGTTTATCCGAGTGATCCACAAACGACGAAAATCCCTCTTTTGCCTGCCTCTATCTCGATGAGAGGAAACAAAAGCTCTTCTTACTTGTTGAGTAATCATTCGATTAAGTCTTAAATGAGCCCCTCTAAAGTTTGAGGCAAATGAACGCATTTTTGTTCGTCGTCTCCGAGCTATATATCCTCGCGGAACTCTGGTCATTGAATCAAATTAACCTTAATGAATAACTAATGATTTCTCTTCTTTTAGCCATCCTTTTTCCCATTAATAACAAAACGAATTATTCCGATATATAAAATATTAATTCCAATGGCTTTTGCTACTGTAACCTTCCCAACCACGATTTTTTATTCTATTCTCTTCAGTTATTTCGCATAGAAATAACAAATTCTAACGATACTCAAAAAAATAGTGGGTTCCATCGTTTCTATGGTTCCCTTTTAAACGGTGAGGCCCTCTCTATACACCGGAGCCCTTTCTTTCATTTCATCAAAAGGTATTGTGAACTTGTATAGTTCACATTCTTTGGCTCTACCTATCCATTATAGAGTAAATAGCTCTTTTCACAATAAGAGTTATCCATACAGTGACGGCATTTAATTATGAAAGTTGGCTAAGTAGCTGACCCTGTTAGTCCGTTCTTTTAAGATAAAGGAGCATAAGCCTTTTTCTTTTTATTACTATTTCCTCCGCTTAATGGATAACCATTTTCTACCAATGGGGGAATTGCTTCTTAATTTCCAATTTAGATGATTGGATTTGCACCAAAGGAAACCAGAAATTCCATATACCATAGAAATCTAGGATAGAGAAGCTCTATCCTATTCATTGGTACCGATCATGGATACTTCAAAAATTGTCTTATTTGTTTGAACTCATGATCTGAACGAGTCGCACATACACCCTAGCACATGTTCCTCGACGCTGAGGACATCCCTTAAGCGCGGGCGATTTTCTAGCATTTCGTATTGGCTGTCTTGCGTTTCTAATAAGTTGTTTAACCGTTGGCATGTCGTATGTATATAGAAAAAAAAAAGGATTGGTTTAGATCGATCTTAACCTGATGATTGATCATCATGAAGTATTTCTATTTTCTATTAAATCGCAGAAAACCTGAATTTAGGTTTGAAATAAATTTACAAGAAATCCGGCCACTACCAATCCTTAAACATTTCTGGAAACCACACTGGATCAGTATCGCAGTGCTCGTCAATCATTTCATCCCCTACAATATCGACAAGTCCATAAGCTTTGGCTTCGTCTGCTGACATAAAAACATCCCTTTCCATGTCTTCGGATACAACCCAAAAAGGCTTGCCTGTTCTTAGGGCATAAACCCTTGTGATCATTTCGCGAACTTTGTGTAACTCTTCCACTTCTAGTAAAAATTCTGGTGTCCTTGCCCGATAATAAGCACTAGCAGGTTGGTGAAGCATAATCCTCGCGTGAGGGAATGCTATACGCTTGGTGGGTTCGCCTCCAAGCAGAATGAAGGATGCCATGGACGCAGCCATTCCGAGGCATATTGTATATATATCTGGTGTCACCGTTTGCATCGTATCAAAAATCGCCATTCCTGAGATTAGCCACCCGCCTGGGGAGTTTATAAACAAAAAAATATCGCTAATTCCATCTTCTATACTGAGATATACCATGAGACCTGTAATATGATTCGTGACCTCGCAACGAATCTCTTGACCTAAAAAAAGTGTCCTTTCTCGATACATAACATTGTATAAGTCAACCCAAGTCGCTTCTTCATCTCCGGGAATCCGGTAAGGTACTTTTGGAACACCAATGGGCATATTAGATTAATATTATTAAATTTAAGTAAGAAAACTACACTTTAATATGGAAACGTAAGAATGGAAGAGAAAGAAAGAATCCGCAGTTTATTGTCTTCATTTTTTTTTTCTTATTCTATATGAATACTATAGATTCTATTAATACGTAGATTGAAATAATACATATAAGGAAGGTAAGACAGATTGAATAAAGAAAAAGGAATCGGTGATTGGAATGATAAACAAAGAGGGATAGGGATCTATTCTTCGTTTTTTCCAAATAGGCCAAGCTACCCATTGCATATTGGCACTTATCGAGTATAGAATAGATCTGCTTCTCTTTCTTCTTACGAACAGAATTGGCTTCTTATTTTTAATGGAATGAAATAAATATTCACGCTTTCTGACACAGAATCCCCTAGAGGGGTTAGGTACATAGGATATAGATAGTCTTTTCCAATGCGATAAAATAAAGCGACATCGTGTCTATTTTTCTTTGCTAAAGGGGTATTTCCATGGGTTTGCCTTGGTATCGTGTTCATACTGTTGTATTGAATGATCCGGGTCGATTGCTTTCGGTGCATATAATGCACACAGCTTTAGTTTCTGGTTGGGCCGGCTCGATGGCTTTATATGAATTAGCGGTTTTTGATCCCTCTGATCCTGTTCTGGATCCAATGTGGAGACAAGGTATGTTCGTAATTCCCTTCATGACTCGTTTAGGAATAACCAATTCGTGGGGTGGTTGGAGTATTTCAGGAGGAACTGTAACGAATCCGGGTATTTGGAGTTATGAAGGTGTGGCAGGTGCGCATATTGTGTTTTCTGGCTTGTGTTTCTTGGCAGCTATCTGGCATTGGGTATATTGGGACCTAGAAATATTCTGTGATGAGCGGACAGGAAAACCCTCTTTGGATTTGCCCAAGATCTTTGGAATTCATTTATTTCTTGCAGGGGTGGCTTGCTTTGGCTTTGGCGCATTTCATGTAACGGGTTTGTATGGTCCTGGGATATGGGTGTCCGATCCTTATGGACTAACTGGAAAAGTACAAGCTGTAAATCCAGCGTGGGGTGTAGAAGGTTTTGATCCTTTTGTTCCGGGGGGAATAGCTTCTCATCATATTGCTGCGGGTACATTGGGCATATTAGCGGGCCTATTCCATCTTAGTGTCCGTCCGCCTCAACGTCTATACAAAGGATTACGTATGGGCAATATTGAAACTGTACTTTCCAGTAGTATCGCTGCTGTTTTTTTTGCAGCTTTCATAGTTGCCGGAACTATGTGGTATGGGTCAGCAACTACCCCAATCGAATTATTTGGGCCTACTCGTTATCAGTGGGATCAGGGATACTTTCAGCAAGAAATATATCGAAGAGTTAGCGATGGGTTAGCCGAAAATCTTAGTTTATCAGAAGCTTGGTCTAAAATTCCCGAAAAATTAGCCTTTTATGATTATATTGGTAATAATCCGGCAAAGGGGGGATTATTCAGAGCAGGCTCAATGGACAACGGGGATGGAATAGCTGTTGGATGGTTAGGACATCCCGTCTTTAGAGATAAAGAAGGACGCGAGCTTTTTGTACGCCGTATGCCTACTTTTTTTGAAACATTTCCGGTTGTTTTGGTAGATGAAGAGGGAATTGTGAGAGCGGACGTTCCTTTTAGAAGAGCAGAATCCAAATATAGTGTTGAACAAGTAGGTGTAACGGTGGAGTTCTATGGTGGCGAACTTAATGGAGTAAGTTATTCTGAT